TCATATGTTTTGTTATAATTGAAACTGAGAAATATTTTTTAATTTAAAAAAGAAATACTGATTAGTTCTGATTCCATTTTTATTTTGTCATTAGGAAAACACAATTTGAAATTCAAATCCCAGAATCGTTCATGAATTAGAAGTAAGGAGTCAATAGTCAATGGTTGAATTTTATCGTCTGAAAAATATACATTTGATTTCTCAATAGAAAAACGAGAGAATGTTTTCAGCATTGTGTATTTTCAGATACTATACAATCAGGGATGGATCAAATCCAATCAAAAAGGGTATTTCTTTTATTTTAGGAAATAAAAGGATTAAGTAAAACAGAAGTAAAAATGCAAGTACAATAAAAATTAAGTAATCCTGGAAAAATTGTATCTATTTTGTATCATTTTGGCGGCATGGCCGAGTGGTAAGGCGGGGGACTGCAAATCCTTTTTCCCCAGTTCAAATCCGGGTGTCGCCTGAATCACCAAAAAATTCGAAATCATAACATAATCGATTTATTGGATTGGTTTCTCAATAGTGTTCGGTAGAACCCCTTTTTGACTCTGCGACATTAATTCCACTATTATTAGTGAGGAATAATTCCTTCGTATTTATAGAGATTAGGAGACATAATGCACATGGATATAGTAAGTCTCGCTTGGGCTGCTTTAATGGTAGTCTTTACATTTTCCCTTTCACTCGTAGTGTGGGGGAGAAGTGGGCTTTAGAAGTACTACTAATTGAGTTCAGGAATCAAAACCGCTTGTTTTATAGATCGTTCTGCAACGCATTTTGAACTTTTTAAAATCAAAACTCTGAATTTGGAATCCCATTGGATTCCAATGGAGTAATCTATGATAGGAATCATACTCTTTCAATCCAAGAGATATTTCATTGATTCCCGTCTTTGTACTTCGAAAAGAAAGGGATTCAGATGATTGGAAATTTAATTTATTCCAATCTAAAATTATTCCGAAATTTTCTATTTGAATCAAAGGGAATGGGCTCTTACTATCTTTATAGACGGATACTAAGCTAGGACCTTTTTCTTTTTTTATTTATTTATTTCCCTCTTGACTCTTCAAAAAAGAAGTCGTTTTGTTAAGCGTATACGCACTTTACTATAAAAATGATATAGAGATAGTGATTGTTTAAGGAGAGACTAGACTGGGCAATAATAAGATCTTGCCTCGGGCGAGTTACATATTGGGCATTTGTTTCTATTCTAATTAAAAAAGGGTAGTTTATGCTTTATCGACTTATTTCATATGGCGTTAAAAATGGGCGGGGTTTCCCCTTGCTTATTAGTAAAAGGAAAGGAATTAGAATCCTAAAATAAGAATTATTTCAGATTGATCGGAACAAATAACAAATAGATGTAGCAAATTTGGTCTTATGTCAATTCCATACAATATATTGATATGGAATATATAGGAAGATAATATTGTAGATTGATATATAGAAACTTAAGCGTTTATCTGTATTCTAGATTACAACTTTATAGACTAAGAGATAGATAGTATGGTAGAAAAATTTTTTTTCTACCATACTATCTATCTCTTAGAAAATTTCCGATTATAATTATCGTGCGCTCATTTCATTTAAGTTAAGACGTGGAATTGAATCCCTTTCATTTGATTTCGTAAATTTTTGATAAGAACTTGGAAGGAAAGTTTGATTCAAATTAATTTGAAAATTCAATTAAATTAATCATTTTGACTGACTGTTTTTACGTAAATGATAAGTAGAAAAGCGGTAGGAACTAGAATGAATAGTGCAGTAGCAATAAATGCAAGAATATTTACTTCCATAATCTCATCGGTTTTTTACTTCGCAATAACTCGGGATTTAATCCCCTAGAGATGATAAATCTTTCGTCTATCGTCTGTAAATTCAATGAATGAATTACTTCTCGATGATCTTGAACCGGATTACTATCATGAATAACAATATCTGATCTATCAAATCAACCCGTCGTCAAGACTTGAATAGTATAACATAGGAAGTTCTTTTATCCATACCGAATCAAAATTTGGATTCCTAACTTAATTACTCCAAAATGATATTTATCATCCGTTTCTTTGTTTTTTCTATAACCTATCTTGCGTCTTCCTTGGACAGTCTTCTGATGAAGGATCGTCAGATTGCCTTTCCACTTCAATTAATTACATAGTTCCAAACCTAACAAACAATAAAAACGAGATGGAAAAATAGGAAAGAAAAAAGAAATCAAGACTCCTTCTTGCTTTGGGAATGAAAGTATATCCCTCGACACTCTTTACTAGTTCATAGAAGGGGAAATGTTATTTTTGTATTTATTGGATCCGTCGGGACTGGCGGGGCTCGAACCCGCAGCTTCCGCCTTGACAGGGCGGTGCTCTAACCGATTGAACTACAATCCCAGGGAAATAAGGGATCTGGCAGAAATTTTGATTCTTTTTTATCTTCGTATGGGGTCTTTCTAAAGGACAAGGGATTTTATACTATCTCATGGTAGATTGATGCGGTT